ATTAGGATTGCTTGTTAATGGTTGATCAAGCTTGATCGATTCCCCTTCTGAAACAAGAAGTTCTGGCCCGGGAGGTATAATATCAATCACTTGGCGTCCATCCGATGTATCGACTATGGATATTTCATATCCCCCTTTTTCTTTACGTAGTATTTTTCTTACTATACCTGTTGACGTAGCATTATAGACCGTATTGTTACTCTTACTACCATCAGGATAGATCTGTCCCCTTCCTCGGTTTCCCCCTACATATATGGGATATTTTAAGAAATGAACGTCTTTCTTCGTAGCAGGATCGGGGGAAAGAATGGGAAAGACGATTTCACTATATTTCTGACCGGGAACAGGGCCTATCACAAGAATATTTTTTTTATCGGGACGATAACTCTGAAAAGAGAGATTTCCTATCTTTTCTTTCAACTCAGGAGAAATACGGTCGGGCGGCGCTAATTCGAATCCCTCGGGCAAAATAAGAACAGCACCCACATTTAACCCTCCCTTTTTACCATTAGCAAGAACTTGTTTCAGTTGCATATCATAAGGAATTCGAAGAACTGCTTCAAATACAGTATCGGGAAGCACAGCTTGGGGAACTTCAATATCCACGGGCTTATTAGCTAAATGGCAATTGGCACATACAATTCGTCCGGTTGCTTCTCGTGGGTTTTCATAACCCTGCTGCGCAAAAATGGGATATGCATTTGAAATAGATGTCCGAGTTATTACATATATCATGATCGATACAGAAATAGATCGAATCATCTGTTCCTTTACCCAAGAAAAAGTATTTCTATTTTCCATGTCCAATCGCAGATCCCAGAATTTCTACAATAAATTAGATAGGTAGCTAAGCTAATCTAGTTCCCTATACACGAGTCTGTTGTCATTCTACTGCAACAGTTGTACTGGAATGATGAATACCTTGAGCAGGTAGAAATAGAAAGAATTTTGCTAAAAAGGAAAAGGGCTTTCTTTCTAAAAGAAGAAAGATGCTAATTTGATTAATATCAGGAGATCAAATGAGTTTATGCTTCACTAATTGAATGATAAATGACTACAAGCGAAGGAGATAGACGGTTTAAATAAAAAAAGACCCAAAATTTCAAACATGTATCTAGAATCACTGGAAAACTACAAACAAAAATAGTGAAAATTAGCTCGTTAGGAGCCCATCCAAGATCATTGTAGACCCAACGAATTAGTAGTTCCCAACCGCGGGTGGAGTGAAATCCAACAAAAAAATCAGTAACTAAAAGAATACTAAAAGCTTTTATTGAGTCATTTAAGTTATAGAAGAATTCCTGAACCCAAGAATTCAAAATGACAAGTTCCTCTTTACCCAGAAAAAAAGAACCACTTAGAATAGCCAAACAGATTATATTTGTCGAGAAATGCAAAATGATATGGAGATGATCCTCATTATCTATTTTGGCCAATTGTATTATTTCCTTGTGTATTCCTATAGGAGGTTTTTGTACATGTGCCTTCGGTTTCTCTTTTATCATTTCGTCCAAGAGAAAAAGTTCTTCTAATTCTATGAATCTTTCTAGAACCTTTTTCTCTTGAATATCAGTTAAGAGAGTTTCGGATTGCCTGGTATTCCACCAATTCTTAATCCAAAGTTCCAGACATTTGTTAAAAGAGAAAGAGACCCCCCAGGGCAAAAGTACGATAAATACAAGATATAGGAAAGAAGGCAATGCTTTCTTTTTTTTCATTTTTGATCTGTAAATTGAGTTGTTAATGAATCCGCTCCATTCGCTGACTCTATTTCATTCGCTGACTCTATATGATATTTCTTTTTCTTTGAATCAAAAATTCTATAACAAGGTTTGAGACCTTGTATCTATTTCTCTTTTTTGTATACTAGTGGAATTTCATTGCATTGGGTTCTTTCTTAGATCTAGATGGAGTGGAATAGAGAAATAGAATAAAAAAAAAAAAGCGCTTTCGGATGAAAATGGAAGAATATTATGCCATCACTTGGACAAAACAAATTAGAAGCAATTTTCTCTTATCCTCGTTTGTTCCTTCCTTTAGATAAATACTCGAAAATCCCCTTACAATAACGAATCCAATTTCGAAGGGACCTCCTCCCCGTGTTGAGAAAATCTTCTTCCAATTCGTCCTCATTCAATTCATTTCAAAAAAATGCAATCGGTACTCAAAATACTTCAATTGGTACACGCAAGAAATAGGCCAATTCGGCAGCTTTTTGTTCTATTTCTCGTGGAGTAAAAAACTTCTCATCAGTACGAGTCAAGGGAATGACCCCCTGGCCCCGGATTTCCATATAAAGGATACGACGAGGATAAAGACCCTCTTTAACCTGAATTCTAATTGATTGGATATCCCGCATAAGGAATCGAAGGAAGACGCGACGTTTTATTCCAGGGAATCCCCAACGAAAAATGCACACTATTCCCTCTTTTCTATCGAATCGGTCATAACCACTGCCTACATTCCACAAAATAGTGCACCACAAGTAGGAGCTAATGAATAGGCCCGCGATTCCGTAGAAAGACATCACGACCCCCTGTGGAAAAAAAAGAATTTGTTGAGATGGAAGTACAGATATCATATTCTTACCAAGATAACTGGAAGCCCCAACCGATAAGAATCCTAGTGAACCTAGAAAAAGAATACAGGCCCAGAAAAAATTACCTCTTTTTCGAGAACCTTTTAGAAGTTCTATCCATATGTGTTCTGATCGCCAATTCATATTAGATATACTAAATCCAGCAGCGGTCGATTGAAATTGAGAGAATAAGCTAAATGATTTTGACTTTACTTTTTTTGATTCTGAAATCGCCTTCAGCAACGAGTACTCCTGTGAAATAATTGGTTAGATACATTGACTTTCTATTCAAAAAATATTCGTTGATCCACTTAAAATAAAACTCGCTATACCCGGCTCCGCATATGCATGCATTTATGCTCGTAGCCTATATCCGCATCCATAGCCGTTTTTCGTTTGTGTGTAGAAAGAACCACATACCCTACCATATTACTTACACTAAAAAATATCTGTATTATGATCCTGCGTGGAAATACATTGAGAAAATTCGCCCCCGTCGGTTCTAGACAATCTTATTTTTCTGCACATAAAGAAATAAAGAAGCCATTGCAATTGCCGGAAATACTAAGCCTACTAAAGGCACGAAAATAGAAGGTAAGTTAAAATCCGTCATAGAATAGGTGTCTCAATTCAAATTTACTATTTCTATCTATTCGAAAAATATCTTAAGATTCTTATAATATAATTAAGTATATCTATTATAAGGAATATTGACTATTGTATTTTTGAGTTTGCAAAATAAAGATTTTTTATAGAATACTAAAGTATTCTATAAAAAAAAAATGAATGGAATGGATAATAAGAAAATTGCAAAAAAAGAGAACTAATTAAAAATTCAAAAGATTTGATTTTTCTTTTCCCGTCCTCACGGCCTTTCTATCCTTCTAATCGAACTTGAAATTGGATTCAAAAGAAAGCGATTGTGAAAATGAAATACCTCTTTCAGAATACCCTTTAAAAAAGGTCTCAGTACGACTTTTAGTCGAATGCGCCCATTTCGAATCCTAAATAAGTTTCGTCTACCTACTTCCACATGCAATACTTCTTCAACCACTCTCGGACCCCTACAAACGCAAGATGCGCGTCAGGTTTTGAAATAAGGATATCCCCCAGCCCCAGTATACCGAAACTCGCTCTTATCCTATCCCACCGGTTGTAAGGATTCATACATAGGGCTTTTTAGTTGATTGATAGTGCCATAAAGTTGAAGCTTTTTTAGACTTTTTTATTAAGCTGTAATTTCCTTCCTGCATACGCGGTCCTCTATTCTCTAGAAGCTCATACAATAATGCGCGGTAAAGGCGGAAAAATAACATACTCAATCAAAATCAAAGGGCAAATTCTCTTACTTACTACAGATCTCATACTACCCCCTTAGACTTTTTAAGGCGATATACCACCCAAAGGGTATGAAAATGCCGGGTGGAGTTAGCTTTTCGATGAAGACCCGTCCCGTGCAGCGAAGTCCTATTAGTAAGACCCCGCGCAAGACGCAAGAATGGATTATAGAAGAATATTATTCCGAATACTCCTCCGGACGCGTATAGTAGCATTGCGATTCCTAATCTTTTTTCATTGATTCTTTCCCAATACAATAAATAAATAAATACAAATATAGTATTTATTTATTTATTATACCTTTATATATTCTAAATATATAGAATAGAGGAATCTCTATTTGTCAAGTCTCATGATCGTATCAAGATCTATTTTTATTCGGCTCAATCTTAAAAAAAAAAGATTGAGCCGAGTTTAATTGCAATCAATTAGAAGAATAAAGAAGAATTACTGCATTTTGTAACTGATTTTTTCTCTTTCTATTTCGCTTCTTTTTTATTTAGACCTTCTTTATATCTAGTTTTATCTACTTATCTAGTTTATCTACCGGCTCGAACTCGAATTTGATCGCCTTCCATACTTCACAAGCTGCGGCTAGTTCAGGACTCCATTTGCAAGCTGCTCGGATAATTTCATTACCTTCACGAGCAAGATCGCGTCCTTCATTACGAGCTTGTACACAAGCTTCTAAAGCCACCCGATTAGCTGCTGCACCAGGTGCATTTCCCCAAGGATGTCCTAAAGTTCCTCCACCAAATTGTAATACAGAATCATCTCCAAAGATTTCGGTCAGAGCTGGCATATGCCAAACATGAATACCCCCTGAAGCCACCGGTATAACACCTGGCATGGATACCCAGTCCTGAGTGAAAAAGATACCGCGAGCACGATCTTTTTCAATAAAATCATCGCGCAATAAATCAACAAAACCTAAAGTCATTTCGCGTTCCCCTTCTAACTTACCTACTACTGTACCGGCGTGGATATGATCTCCCCCAGACATACGCAATGCTTTAGCTAATACACGAAAATGCATACCATGATTTTTCTGTCTATCAATAACTGCATGCATTGCCCGGTGAATGTGAAGAAGTAGGCCATTGTCGCGGCAATAATGAGCCAAACTAGTATTTGCAGTGAATCCCCCAGTTAAGTAGTCATGCATTACAATAGGAGCCCCTAATTCCCTCGCAAATACAGCTCTCTTAATCATTTCTTCGCATGTACCTGCAGTCGCATTCAAGTAATGCCCCTTGATTTCACCGGTTTCGGCCTGTGCTTTATAAAGAGCTTCGGCACAAAAGACAAAACGGTCCCTCCAGCGCATAAATGGTTGTGAGTTTACGTTTTCATCATCTTTGGTAAAATCAAGTCCACCGCGTAGACACTCATAACACGCTCTACCATAATTTTTTGCGGATAATCCCAATTTTGGTTTAATAGTACATCCCAAAAAAGGACGGCCGTACTTGTTCAACTTATCCCTTTCAACTTGGATACCATGAGGCGGACCTAGGAAAGTTTTTGAATAAGTAGGGGGAATTCGCAGATCCTCCAGACGTAGAGCGCGTAGGGCTTTGAAACCAAATACGTTACCCACAATGGAAGTAAACATGTTAGTAACAGAACCCTCTTCAAATAGGTCTAATGGATAAGCTACATAAGCGATATATTGATTTTCCTCCCCAACAACGGGCTCGATGTGATAGCATCGTCCTTTGTAACGATCAAGACTGGTAAGTCCATCAGTCCAAACAGTTGTCCATGTACCAGTAGAAGATTCGGCAGCTACTGCAGCCCCTGCTTCTTCGGGCGGAACCCCCGGCTGAGGAGTTACTCGGAATGCTGCCAAGATATCAGTATCCTTGGTTTCATACTCCGGGGTGTAGTAAGTCAATTTATAATCCTTAACACCAGCTTTAAATCCAACACTTGCTTTAGTTTCTGTTTGTGGTGACATAAGTCCCTCCCTACAACTCATGAATTAAGAATTCTCACAACGACAGGGTCTACTCGATATGGATTAGGCGTAAATGAAACCTTTGCAAAAATCTTTTAAAACAAAAAGGATATTCAATTAATATCAACTCATTAAATAAAATGGAGGGCATGCTTAAGTTAATGAATATGTTTCATTCATATATAATGCGTACACCCTGTGTATGTTCTATCCTATAGGAATTCTACTATAGGAATTCGATAGGAATTGAGTTGTTGTTATGGTAAGTTAACATGGTTCGTTATTAAACCATGGATTTGATTCACCAAATCCATCATTATTGTATACTCTTTGATAGATATAGCGCAACCCAAATCAATCCCTAATCCTTATTTTACAAGTTCTTAATAGGCCCCTTTCTTTTTTTGAATGTAAATACCTAAATACTAAGAAAATTCTCTGTTGACAGCAATCTATGCTTCACAGTAGTATATATTTTGTATATCGAAGTCCTAGATAGGAAAGTAGAGTAGGGACAGATCCTCCACAAAAGGCGAAATGTATATGAAAAAAAGATTGATTGAACTTTCCAACGGACTCATTCCATGAGTAAACGATTGAATGGGATTCGCTTGGGCAACGAAATCAAGTCCTGGTCCCCTTTTCTCTCTTATTGAATTAACTAATTCATTTCCTTTTGACTTTCGGATTTTTGGCTCTTTTTTTGGATTTGATTTGGCATTATTCAACAAGAAAAAAAGAAAAATTTCGACAAATTCCTTTTTTTTTGAAAATTATGTGATAATTATGAGAACCAATCCTACTACTTCTCGTCCCGGGGTTTCCACAATTGAGGAAAAAAGCACAGGGCGTATCGATCAAATTATTGGACCCGTGCTGGATATCACTTTTCCCCCAGGCAAGTTACCTTATATTTATAACGCTTTGGTAGTCAAGAGTAGAGACACTGCCGGTAAGCAAATTAATGTGACTTGTGAGGTACAACAATTATTAGGAAATAATCGAGTTAGAGCTGTAGCTATGAGTGCTACAGACGGGTTGATGAGAGGAATGGAAGTGATTGACACGGGAGCTCCTCTCAGTGTTCCAGTCGGTGGAGCTACTCTCGGACGAATTTTCAACGTTCTTGGGGAACCTATTGACAATTTGGGTCCTGTAGATACTAGTGCAACATTCCCTATTCATAGATCTGCGCCTGCCTTTATCGAGTTAGATACGAAATTATCCATCTTTGAAACAGGTATTAAGGTGGTCGATCTTTTAGCTCCTTATCGACGTGGGGGAAAAATCGGACTATTTGGGGGGGCTGGAGTAGGGAAAACAGTACTCATCATGGAATTAATCAACAACATTGCTAAAGCTCATGGAGGCGTATCCGTATTTGGCGGAGTAGGGGAACGGACTCGTGAAGGAAATGATCTTTATATGGAAATGAAGGAATCCGGAGTAATTAATGAAAAAAATATTGAGGAATCAAAGGTAGCTCTAGTCTATGGCCAAATGAATGAACCGCCGGGAGCTCGTATGAGAGTTGGTTTAACTGCCCTAACTATGGCAGAATATTTCCGAGATGTTAATAAGCAAGACGTGCTTCTATTCATCGATAATATCTTTCGTTTTGTTCAAGCAGGATCGGAGGTATCCGCTTTATTAGGGAGAATGCCCTCCGCAGTGGGTTATCAACCTACTCTTAGTACAGAAATGGGTTCTTTGCAAGAAAGAATTACTTCTACCAAAAAGGGATCTATAACTTCGATCCAAGCGGTTTATGTACCTGCGGACGATTTGACCGACCCTGCTCCTGCCACAACATTTGCACATTTGGATGCTACTACCGTACTTTCCAGAGGATTAGCTTCCAAGGGTATTTATCCAGCAGTAGATCCTTTAGATTCAACCTCAACTATGTTACAGCCTCGGATCGTTGGCAACGAACATTATGAAACTGCGCAAAGAGTTAAGCAAACTTTACAACGTTACAAAGAACTTCAGGACATTATCGCAATTCTTGGGTTGGATGAATTATCGGAGGAGGATCGTTTAACTGTAGCAAGAGCACGAAAAATTGAACGTTTCTTATCACAACCGTTCTTTGTGGCAGAAGTTTTTACCGGTTCTGCAGGAAAGTATGTTGGTCTTGCAGAAACAATTAGGGGATTTCAACTAATCCTTTCCGGAGAATTAGACGGCCTACCCGAACAGGCTTTTTATTTGGTGGGTAACATCGATGAAGCTAGCACGAAAGCTATAAACTTAGAAGAGGAGAACAAATTGAAGAAATGAAATTAAATCTTTATGTACTAACTCCTAAGCGAATTATTTGGGATTGTGAAGTGAAAGAAATCATTTTATCTACTAATAGTGGCCAAATTGGCGTATTACCAAACCACGCCCCCATTAACACAGCTGTAGATATGGGTCCTTTGAGAATACGCCTCCTCAACGACCAATGGTTAACGGCGGTTCTGTGGAGCGGTTTTGCGAGAATAGTTAATAATGAGATCATCATTTTAGGAAATGATGCGGAACTGGGTAGTGACATTGATCCGGAAGAAGCTCAACAGGCACTTGAAATAGCCGAAGCTAACTTGAGTAGAGCTGAGGGTACGAAAGAATTGGTTGAAGCGAAGCTAGCTCTCAGACGAGCTAGGATACGAGTCGAGGCTATCAATTGGATTCCCCCATCCAATTGAAGACAATCCAAAGGTTTAGTTGATACAAAGAAAAAGGGAAGAGGAGTAGAAAAAGTTATTAGATAGCGAAGCGAAGTAAGTCCAATGCTATCTAGTAATTTTTCTACCTACCTACCTACTATTGGATTTGAACCAATGACTCCCGCCGTATGAAAGCAATACTCTAACCACTGAGTTAAGTAGGCAATTTATCACCACAAAGGAAGACCCATTACTTCGATCGATTATAGATCGAATCCTTTTTATAAGCAATACTGCTCCGTTATTACTATGTTATATAGTAAGCAGATCAAAGGGATATCCTCTGGCATTAGAGAATATTCATCTTGACAAGAAATTATCTATATGTTAAGATATCTCTGACAAGGGCTATAGCTCAGTTCGGTAGAGCAACTCGCTTACACGTGCGCCAATGCTTTTCAAGGGAGCTTATTATGCAATGAACATAATTGATCTTATTGCAAAATCAATGTCTTACTTCATGGATTCGAGAGAATAGGAGAACAGTAGCCTGACAAACAGTCGGTTCAGTCCGATTCAGGTGCCAATTCAGGTGCCTAATCAAATAGAACCCTTATTGATTTGCTAGTTGATAAGGTAAATATCCAGCCCACTAAATGCTAGGCGTAATGAGGATAAGGGCCTCCAAAAAACTTCTTTTCGTTCTATGAACTTTAAGGTGTATGAAGTCTCATAGTCAACTATTGCAGCGGAACGATAGAGACTCCATTTCACTTAGGTTGATTTAATTTAGGCCGGAGGCAGACCTAAGTCAAGGTAATCCTCCTTTGAAACACTTTGGTATTGCTCCTAGATAGATCATAATACAAATAATCAATCAGAGCACAGGGAGCCATCTCATTATCTTTCCGTAAAGAAAAACTATGGTGGACTAACTGATCTTTACATCAGTTGATGAAAGAGCCCAATGCAAAAAAATGCATGTTGAGTCTTTGAAACAGTTCGAATCATTTCGATAATAATCCGTTTGATCTGTTTTACCGAGAAGGTCTACGGTTCGAATCCGTATAGCCCTAATATGTCCTATTTTTAGATTTTAGGATAGAGATCCTATGTTTCCTTTAGTATAGTTTTCATTTTCTCATTAGTACTTGTTTATAGACTGGACGGTCGCTTGCGCCATAGAATAGAGATAAAAGCATTACCACAGGCTCATTCTTCGAAAATCATAGAGACAGGAAAAGAAAAACGAATTTCTATCAAATCAATAGAAGGAAGGATCCCTTACCCTATTTGAATTCCATCCTCCTTCAAATAGGATATGCTCTAAGTCCCTAGACTTCCCTATAATAACTGCAATGATTTTCTCCATCTTGCGAATTCCTACTTTGTTTGAAGTATATTACTTTGCTTATAGATACGTTATCTAAATCGATCTACTTTAAATATAAAAATAGAAATAAAATCCAA